TAATATGTGTTATTATTAGAATATTTATTGTATGAACCAATTTTCTTATTGTTGTGCCCCATATATGTAAGTTTTATTCTTGCTTTATTTGTTCAGTATGTGCTTGTTTTATATGTAAGTTTGTGCGTTAGTTTATGTTGAGGATTTTAATAGTCTCTGCTTTATATTGTTAATTAATTCTCATTAGTTATTATTGGTTGATCAAGTATTCTTGTAATTAGCAATGCATATAGTTTCGGTTAAATTTTGTGCCAGCAGCCGCGGTTATACCTTGGAAGCGTTTGAATATGTTCGGCATAAGGTAGTTGTATTATTAATTTTATTGATTTAATTTTTGTTATTGTTAGGTGGAATTTTTATTGTTGTTAATTTCTTTTATTTATTTGGAGACTATGAAATTCCTTTATTAAACTAGGATTAGATACCCTATTATTTTGGAATGTTAATTATTTTATGTGCTTGAGTAGTATTAGTTATGTTCTTGAAACTTAAAGAATTTGGCGGTATCTCATTCCGTCCAGAGGAATCTGTCTCGTTATCGATAGTCCACGTTGGACCTTACTTAGTTGATTTGGTTTGTATACCGCCGTTTATTGATTATCTTTTTAGAGTTTGTTAATTTTCTGGTTTCTTTATTTTGATTTATTTCAGGTCAAGGTGCAGCTTGTTTCTAAGTGAATGATGGATTACATTATTATTTGTTTATGGATTATTTGGTTTAAATATCGATATGAAATTGGATTTGGTTGTAATTATTTGTAGACTGTTATTATGATAAAAGGTTCTGAGATATGCACACATCGCCCGTCGCTCTCGTTTATTGTTAATGAGATAAGTCGTAACAAAGTGGTTGTACCGGAAGGTGTAGCTGGATTGATTTATCAGATCATTTCTGTTAGTTGAGTTTTCATTTACGCTGAATTATTATGTCGTGCGATTCGACATGATCTGATATTTGTTGATTGGCTTGTTTTATATAATTTGTATTTGTTTATATTTTAATTGAAGAATCATTGGGGTTATTGTATTTTTGTGATTTAATTTTTTAAACGATAGTTTATTTGTACTGTGAAGGTTAGATTATTATTTTAATGTTTATTTAAAAGTTGATTTTATTTGTTGTACCTTGTGTATCAGGGTTTATTGAATTTTATTATTTATTTTTATTTCCCGATTTTGAAGGAGTTAATAATTTATGTTAGTTACTGTTTTAGTAGTATTAAAAATAATTTATTAGTAATGAAATGTTATTCGTCTTTGGTGGTCTCTGGTTTTTCAAGAAATGAATTTAATTCATACATCTTATTTAATTTCTGTTGTTTTATATTTATTTTAATTTGATGTTAAGATTAAGGGGGATTAGCTCCTTATTTTATTTTTATAATTTTCTTTTATATTTAGTTTTGTGGATTTTATAGTGATTTTCAATTTGATTATGTTAAAATTTTATTTGTTCTTTTGTTTATTTTATTTTATTTAATTTTTTATTGAAATGTTTGTTTTAATTTGTGGTTGCATGGTGATTATTGTGAAATTAGTAAATTTATTTTTTATATTGTATTATTGAATGTTAATTTCTTTTAAGGAATTAGGCAAATTTTTTATGTTCGCCTGTTTAACAAAAACATCTTTTCTTGTTAGTTTTTGAAGTATGGCCTGCCCACTGACTTTGAGTTGAAGGGCCGCGGTATTTTGACCGTGCAAAGGTAGCATAATCATTAGTTCTTTAATTGTGATCTGGTATGAATGGCTTGACGAGATATAAGCTGTCTTAATGGTATTGTTTATTGAATTTAGTTTTTGAGTTAAAATTCTTAGATGTTTTTATGGGACGAGAAGACCCTATAGAGTTTGACATTTGTTTTGTTTAGGTTTAGTAGTTTGTTTTATTTATATAAGCTGAATTAATGTTTTGTTGGGGTGATGGGAGGAATTTATTTAACTCCTCTTTGCTTTTATATATTTATTTATATTTTGTTTGATCCATTTATTTTGATTATAAGATTAAATTACCTTAGGGATAACAGCGTTATCTTCCCTGAGAGTTCTTATTGGCGGGGGGGTTTGCGACCTCGATGTTGGATTAAGGTGAATTTTTGGTGCAGGAGCTGAAGTTGATTGGGTCTGTTCGACCTTTAAAATCTTACATGATCTGAGTTCAGACCGGCGTGAGCCAGGTTGGTTTCTATCTATAAATAGTTTTTATACCTTAGTACGAGAGGACCGGGTATTTGGAATAATTTTGTTTAATATGATTGTCATTAATATTGTTACTATTTTGGCAGATAAGTGCACTGGATTTAGAATCTATTAATGTAAAATTTTATTTTACAAGTAGTACGTGTTTGATCTTTTTTTTGTTATTGTTGTTTTTTTGTTGTTGATGATTTTTGTTATAGTTGGTGTAGCATTTCTTACTTTGTTAGAGCGGAGGGTTTTAGGATATATTCATATCCGCAGGGGTCCTAATAAGGTTGGGTTTGTTGGGCTTTTTCAACCTTTTAGTGATGCTATTAAGTTGTTTACTAGGGAGCAGTATTTTCCTTTAGTTTCTAATTATTTGGTTTATTATTTTTCTCCTATTTTTGGTTTTTTTCTTTCTTTGTTGGTTTGATTATTAATTCCTTATTTGAGTGGTTTAGTTTCTTTTGAGCTAGGTTTATTGTTTTTTTTGGCTTGTACTAGATTGGGTGTTTATACTGTTATAATTGCTGGCTGGTCTTCTAATTCTGGTTATTCTTTATTGGGTGGTCTTCGTGCTTTGGCTCAGACTATTTCTTATGAGGTTAGATTGGCTTTTATTTTGTTATCTTTTGTTGTTTTAATTTGTAGATATAATTTAATTCATTTTTATTCTTATCAGGTTTATTTGTGGTTAATTTTTTTCTCTTTCCCTCTGTCTTTTGTTTGATTTATTTCTTGTTTGGCAGAAACAAATCGTACTCCTTTTGATTTTGCTGAAGGTGAGTCTGAGCTTGTTTCTGGATTTAATGTTGAATATGGTGGTGGTGGTTTTGCGTTAATTTTTTTGGCGGAGTATGCAAGAATTCTTTTTATGAGTTTGTTATTTTGTATTATTTTTTTGGGCAGTGATCTTTATTCTTTCCTTTTTTATTTTAAACTTACTTTTATTTCTTTTCTGTTTGTGTGAGTTCGAGGTACAATACCTCGATTTCGTTATGATAAATTAATGTATTTGGCTTGGAAGAGATTTTTACCTCTTTCATTAAATTATCTTTTGTTTTTTGTTGGAGTTAAGTGTTTTGTTTTTTCTTTGTTATAGTGTATTAATTTAGGTATATAAGTTAATAGAAGATTTAAACTTCTTTCATAATGTTTTCAAGACATTAGGCTTATTCTGTAGCTTTTTAACTTTTAATCTGTTATTTTATCTCATAGTTTTGTCGTTATTGGGTTTATTGCATAATATATGAAATATAATACTGTTAGGATTTGGCCTGTTAAGATGTATGGGTCTTCTACTGGTCGTGCTCCAATTCAGGTTAATAAAATTACTGTGTTTGTTATTGTTCAGAATATTACTTGATTAATTGGGTAGAATTGTGTCCCTCGGAATTTGGATTTTTGTGTAGGTATAATAAAAAGGATTGCGATTGATATAGCTAGGGCAATTACTCCCCCTAGTTTATTTGGAATTGACCGTAGAATTGCATATGCGAATAGGAAATATCATTCTGGTTGGATATGTACTGGTGTTACTAATGGGTTTGCTGGTGTGAAGTTGTCAGGATCTCTTAGGATATATGGTTCTTTTAGTGTTAAGATTGTTAAGGCTATAATTGCAATTGTGAATCCTACAATGTCTTTCACGGTAAAGTAAGGGTGAAATGGGATTTTATCTGTATTTTTGTTTAGCCCTAGGGGATTATTTGATCCTGTTTGATGTAGGAATAATAAGTGAATTAGTGCCATTGCTGTAATTACGAATGGTATTAGGAAGTGTAATGCGAAAAATCGGGTAAGTGTTGCGTTATCTACTGCAAATCCACCTCACACCCATTGGACTACCTCTGTTCCTACATACGGGATTGCGGATAACAGGTTGGTAATTACAGTTGCTCCTCAAAATGATATTTGCCCTCATGGTAGTACGTATCCTATAAATGCTGTTGCTATAGTAATGAATAGAATTGCCACACCAATGGATCATGTATGCATGAAGTTGTATGATCCATAATATAAGTTTCGACCGGTGTGTAAGTAAATGCATACGAAGAATAGTGATGCCCCGTTTGCGTGTAGTGTTCGTAGGAGTCATCCGTAATTTACGTCTCGGCAAATATGTCTTACTCTGTCGAATGCTATGGCTACGTTCGGGCAGTAATGTATTGCTAAGAATAGTCCTGTTACAATTTGGGCCCCTAGGCAGATTCCTAGGAGCGATCCAAAGTTTCATCATCCTCTGATTGTTGATGGAGTTGGTAAGTCTACTAGGGCGTTGTTTGCAATTTTAAATAGGGGGTGTCTATTTCGTGTGGGTTTGTTCATTATCTTGTGTGTCGTAGAGGCCCCTTGGATACATTAATAATGTTTACGACTACAATTAGTGTTAATAGTATATATAGTACTAGCATTGTTGTTATAGTCCCTATTATTTGATTATATATAACGGTTGTTGTGGTTGTGGTTTCATTTTCTATTATGGTTTCGTAAATTTTTATTTCCTTATTATTAATTACTGTTGGCATTACATATAGCAGACCAGGCAGTAGTATTAGTGTGGTTAATATTATTTTATTTGATGGTGAGAATATCTCATTTGATGCTAGGCTTGTTATATATATAAATAGTACTAACATACCTCCAATTATAATTATAAATAAGATGTAAGAAAATCAAAATCTTCTGTATATTGTTCCTCTGATTAAACATACTATTGTAGTTTGTAATAGGAGTATAAGTCCTATTGCTAAGGGGTGTTTTATTTGTGTGAATATTAAACCTGTTATTGTTCTTAGTGATATAAGTAATTTTGTTATGTCAGGGGGTATTTTATTTAAAATATTAATTTTGGGGATTAATGAAATGACTTTCTGTCTTTCCTCTGAAGTTTTAAAAGGTTTATTCCTTATTTTTGATTTACAAGACCAATATTTTTTGTTAAATTATTAAAACTTGTTTAATGCCAATGTGATTATATTTTTTTGTTATTTATTTTTGTGGTATTTGGGCCTTTTCATCTAGTCGTAAGCATTTATTGATTACTTTGTTAAGATTGGAATTTTTAGTGTTGGTTCTTTATTTCTCTATTTATTTTTATTTGTGTAGATTTAATTATAGTTTATTTTTTGTTGTTTATTTTTTGGTCTTTTCTGTTTGTGAGGGTTCATTGGGTTTATCTATTTTAGTTTCTATAATTCGTAGTCATGGTAATGACTATTTTCAATCTTATAGTGTTCTTCAATGTTAAGGTTCCTTTGTTTTCTTATTTTTTTAACCCCGTTATGTATTTATTCTTGATCTTGATGATTAGTTTGTTCATTAATATTTTTTATTTCTTTTATTTATTTTTTTTTCTTTCCTTATTTTTTTTGTTGGGGGGGTTTAGGGTATATTTTTGGTTGTGATCTTATTTCTTATGGTCTTGTGTTACTTAGATTGTGGATTTGTGTTCTTATGATTTTGGCCAGAGAGTCAATTTTTCGTACTGGTTATTTTTCTGGATTTTTCGTCTTTGTTATTGTAGCTCTCACAATTATGTTGTATTGTACCTTTAGAAGAATTAGTCTACTCTCATTTTATATTTTTTTTGAGAGTAGACTAATTCCTACCTTATTCTTGATCTTGGGATGAGGGTATCAGCCTGAGCGTGTTCAGGCAGGCATTTATTTATTATTTTATACTTTGTTGGCTTCTTTGCCTTTATTGGTTGGTATTTTATTTATTTATAATTCTTTGGGTTCTTTGTGTTTATTTTTGTTGAGTGGGAACAGTTATATGGTCGGTGGTTTATTTTATGTTTGTATAGTTTTTGCTTTTTTGGTAAGGATGCCAATGTTTATAGTTCATTTATGGCTCCCTAGGGCTCATGTTGAAGCTCCTGTTTCTGGTTCTATAATCTTGGCTGGGGTTTTATTGAAATTGGGGGGATATGGTCTTCTTCGTGTTTTCCCTATTTTATTTAAGTTTGGGTTTAAATTTGGTGTTGTTTGGGTTGTTTTGAGCTTGGTCGGTGGTTTATTTGTTAGTCTTTTTTGTATGCGGCAAACTGATTTGAAGTCATTGATTGCTTATTCTTCTGTAGCTCATATAAGTATAGTTATTGGTGGTATTATGACTTTGAATTATTGAGGGGTTTGTAGATCTTTTGCTTTGATAGTTGCTCATGGTTTATGTTCTTCTGGTCTTTTTTGTCTTTCTAATATTTCTTATGAACGGTTTGGTAGACGGAGCCTTTTGGTTAATAAGGGTTTAATTAATTTGATGCCTAGAATGGCTATATGATGATTTTTATTAAGAGCTTGTAATATGGCTGCTCCTCCTTCCCTTAATCTTCTTGGGGAGATTGGTTTATTAAGTAGTCTTGTTTCTTGATCTTGATGTTTAATGTTTGTTTTGGTTTTTTTATCATTTTTTAGTGCTGCTTATACTCTTTATTTATATTCTTATAGTCAGCATGGATCTATTTATTCTGGTATTTATTCTTGTTCTTTAGGTTATGTTCGTGAATTTTTATTGTTATTTTTACATTGATTTCCATTAAACTTAATTATTTTGAAGGTAGACGTTGCTGTTTTTTGGGTTTAATTTTGTATCAGATGGGATCTAAATAGTTTAATTGAAAATGTTGGTTTGTGGTGCCGATGATATATGTGTATTATTTTAGATTATGTTTTTGTCTATTTGTTTTATTAGATTTATTTTTTTATTTCTTATGGGCTGATTTTGTTGTTTTTGTGGTGTTTATTTTATTATAAATGATTTGGTTTATTTTATTGATTGAAATATTATTATGTTGAATGGTAGATCAGTAATTATGACTTTTTTATTTGATTGAATGTCTTTATTGTTTATGGGGTTTGTTTTTATTATTTCGTCTTTGGTAATTCTTTATAGTGATGATTATATGTTTGGTGATTTGAATATTGTTCGATTTATTTCTTTGGTTTTAATATTTGTTGTTTCTATAATATTTTTAATTATTAGTCCTAATATTATTAGTATTTTATTGGGTTGGGATGGGTTAGGCTTAGTTTCTTATTTGTTGGTAATTTATTATCAGAATGTAAAGTCTTATGGTGCCGGGATGTTGACTGTTTTGTCAAATCGTATTGGTGATGTTGCTTTGTTAATGGTTATTGCTTGGATAATTAACTTTGGTAGCTGGAGTTTTATTTATTATTTGGAATTTTTATCAGGTTCTTTTGAAATGGAGTTAATTTCTTTTCTTGTTGTTTTAGCAGCTATAACTAGGAGTGCTCAAATTCCCTTTTCTTCTTGATTGCCTGCGGCTATGGCTGCTCCCACTCCTGTTTCTGCTTTAGTACATTCTTCTACTTTGGTTACAGCGGGTGTCTATTTGTTAATTCGGTTTAGACCTTCCTTTAACAGTTGATTGAATGTTATCTTGTTGTTGATTTCTGGTTTGACTATGTTTATAGCTGGTCTTGGGGCCAATTTTGAGTTTGACTTAAAGAGGATTATTGCCCTTTCTACTTTAAGTCAATTAGGTCTTATGATTATAACTATTTCTATGGGTCTTTCTGGTTTGGCCTTTTTTCATTTATTGACTCATGCTTTGTTTAAGGCACTATTATTTATGTGTGCTGGGGGTGTTATTCATTCTATAGGGGATTCCCAGGACATCCGTTTTATGGGTGGTTTATCTATTTATATACCATTTACTTCTTCGAGTTTAATGGTTTCTAATTTTGCTCTTTGTGGTATGCCATTTTTGGCTGGCTTTTATTCAAAGGATTTTATTTTGGAGATGTTTTCTATGAGATATGTGAATATATTTGGATTCTTTTTATTGTTTATTTCTACTGGTTTGACAGTTTGTTATTCTTTCCGGTTATTTTATTTTGTTTTGTGTGGTGATTTTAATTTTGTTTCTTCTTATTCAATGGTAGAAACCAGTTATAACATGGTGGTTGGTATAATTGGTTTGTTAATCATATCTGTGTTTGGTGGTAGTTCTCTTATGTGATTGATTTGTCCTACCCCCTCTGTAATTTGTTTGCCTTATTATTTAAAATTTCTTACTTTGTTTGTTTTATTTGTTGGGGGTTGACTTGGCTATGAAATTGCTAGATTTGTTATAGGTGATGGTTTATTTTCTATTTATTATTATGGGACTTCTTCTTTTTCTGGTTCTATATGGTTTATGCCTTTTTTTTCTACTTATGGGGCTTCTTTTGGTCCCTTGGGTGTTGGTTATATGGCGACAAGGGTTTTTGATTCTGGTTGGATAGAATATTTTGGTGGTCAGGGTATATATTGGATTCTTTTTAATCTGGGTAGGGCCAATCAGTGGTTTCAGTATAATAATTTGAGGGTATTTTTGGGGTTTTTTGTTATGTGAGTAGTTATTTTGTTATTTATTCTTATTTATTACTTGAATAGCTTATTATTTAGAGCGCGACACTGAAGATGTCGATGAGGTATTAATACCTTTAGGTATATTTATTTATAAAAGTTTTCCTTTGTCTTTACAGTGAAAGTGTAATGTTTTTTTAAACTATATAAATAGAAGTGTAAACGGATTTTAACCGCTATAGTGATAAGTTAGCAGCATTCACTTTTTCTGTCACTTCCTTAACTGGAATTCTAATTCAATTTTATTATTAACAATAATATACCTCTTGCTTTGGTTTCAGTTAAAATATAAAGTGAGGATAAGGTTAGATTTATCTATGATCAGGTCGAAACTGATTGCAAAATTGCTTCTCACTTACTTAATATAATGAGGCTAACTACTTAGGGGTAGTACTTTTTGAATGCAACTCAAATGTTATTATTAACTATAGCCCCTTAATTTCTTCATTCTAGAGAGCCTTGATTTCATTCGTGGTATAGTCCAATAATTAGGATTAGTAGGAAAATTGATCTAATTAATATTCATGATTTTATGTTTGATGATAATATGGTGATTGGTATGGGTAAAAGGAGTGCAATTTCTACATCGAAAATTATAAAGATTACTGCAATTAAGAAGAATCGTGATGAGAAAGGTAGTCGTGCGGAATTTTTTGGGTCGAATCCGCATTCGAAGGGTGATCTTTTTTCTCGGTCTTCATTTATTTTCTTTGAAATTAATGTGGTTAGTACTATGATTGCTGCTGATAATAAGATGGTTACTGTAGCTGCTGATATGGTTATTATAATTACCTGTCTTGTTTTTCACAAATTTCTTGATTGGAAGTCAAGTATACTTTATTGTATTAGATAGGTATTTTATCTTCCTCATCAGTAAATTGAGATGTATAGGAATAGTCAAACAACATCTACGAAGTGTCAGTATCAAGCTGCTGCTTCGAACCCGAAGTGGTGATTTGATGAAAAGTGTAGTGTAGTGTGCCGTAGTAGGCATGTGGCTAGGAATGTTGTTCCAATAATTACGTGTAGTCCGTGGAAGCCTGTTGCTACAAAGAATGTTGATCCATAAGCTGAGTCTGCAATTGTGAAAGGGGCTTCCAAGTATTCATAGGCTTGTAGTGCGGTGAAGTATAATCCTAGTAATACAGTGAAGAATAGTCCTTGGGTTGTTTGTGTAGCATTATTTTCTAGAAGACCGTGGTGTGCTCAGGTTACAGTTACTCCTGAGGCTAATAGGATTGCTGTATTTAGCAGTGGAACTTGTATAGGGTTGAATGGTTGAATTCCTGTTGGGGGTCAGGTTGACCCTAATTCAATGGTTGGAGATAGTCTTGAGTGGAAGAATGCTCAGAAGAATGAAACAAAGAATAGTACTTCTGATACAATGAATAGAATTATTCCTCATCGCAATCCTTTTGTTACTATTTTTGTGTGTAATCCTTGATATGTTCCTTCTCGGGTTACATCTCGTCATCACTGAATTATAGTTAAGACAGTGATGATAGCTCCAATTCTTAATAAACTGTCATCATATTGGTGGAATCATTTAATTAGTCCTATTAGTGTAACTATTGCTCCGATAGCTCCTGTTAGAGGTCATGGTCTTTTATTTACTATATGAAATGGATGGTTTTCGTGTATTGACATTAGTTAACTTCTCTAGAATATAATGTTCTTAGAATTGCAAATACATATGATTGGATAATTGCTACAGCTGCTTCTAGAATTAGTAGGAGGATTTGTGCAGTGATTAAAACGGTTAATAATGTGTGTCTTATTGATGGTCCATTATTACCCAATAATGTTAGTAGTAGATGTCCAGCAATTATGTTGGCAGTCAGACGAACTGCTAGTGTTCCAGGTCGGATTAGGTTTCTAATAGTTTCAATAATAACTATAAAAGGTATTAATATAGATGGGGTACCTTGGGGGACCAAGTGTTCAAATATGTGGTTGGTATTTTTAATTCATCCAAATAATATAAATCTTATTCATAAAGGTAGGGCTAGTGTTAGTGTAAGGGTTAGATGTCTTGTTCTGGTAAAGATGTATGGGAATAATCCTAGGAAATTATTTATTAAAATTATAAGAAATAGTGATGTAAGGATGAATGAGTTCCCCTTATTTTCATTTCCTTTTCTTAGGATTGTTTTTATTTCTTGATGTAGTTTATTTATTAATAATCTTACTATTATTCTATTTCGTGAAGGGATTAATCAAATACTTGATGGAATTAGTAGTAGTCCAATTGCAGTACTTGTTCAATTTAATGATAAATTATTAATTTCTGTTGTTGGATCAAAAATTGAGAATAGATTTCTTATCATTTTCAATTTGTTTTGTTAATATGAATGATTTTCTTTGTTTCTCTTTGTCTTCTTGGTGATTGAATAAAATAATTTATGATGTTGAATATTAGGAAAGTTGCTAAAAATGTGATGTATAATATTATTCATTCTATAGGTATTATTTGAGGGATAAAAGGATATCTTTTTGATTATTTCAGTTTGACATTCTGATGTTATATAATTAACTAATCCTTTATCATCAGAGATACTTGCTAATGTATCATTAACTGGTTTAAGAGACCATTACTTGCTTTCAGTCATCTGATGATTCTCTCATCTTTGATACTCAATTAATAAATTGATTTGTTGATACTCTTTCGATTACGATTGGTATGAATCTGTGATTTGCTCCGCAAATTTCTGAGCATTGTCCATATAGCAGACCAGGCCGGTTGATTGAGAATCTTACTTGATTTAGTCGGCCAGGTGTAGCATCAGTTTTTACTCCTAGTCTAGGTACTGTTCACGAATGTAACACATCAGCTGCTGTTACGATTAATCGAATTGGTGAGTTTATGGGTAATACGATTCGGTTATCTGTATCAAGTAGTCGGAATGTATTTATTTGATGGTCATCTTGTTGTACTATATATGAGTCGAATTCAAGTTTTGTGAAGTCTGAATATTCATAGCTTCAGTATCATTGATGTCCTACTGTTTTTAATGTTATTGCTGGGTTGTGGATTTCGTCTATTAGGTATAGCAGGCGGAGAGATGGGATTGCAATAAATACTAGGATGATTGCTGGTGCAATTGTTCAGACGGTTTCAATTATTTGTCCTTCTAAGATGAATCGTCTGGTTTGTTTATTTTGAACAATTCTAATTATTGTGTAAAATACTGCAGTAATAATTATAAGCATAATTATTAGTGCGTGATCATGGAAGAAAATTAATTGTTCTATGACGGGTGAAGCTCTATCTTGTAATGTTAAGTTTAATCATGTTGCCATTTTCTAATGAAAGTTTTAAAACTTTATTCGTGGAGCTTAAATCCACCGCACTTATCTGCCACGTTAGATTTAATTAATTAGTTAGTGAGATAGTTGGTAGTTCTGAGTATCTGTGTTCTGCCGGTGGAAAGTTTTGTAATCATTCTACTGAATTTCTTGTGTGGGTAGGGAATAAAATTAATCGGTTAGATGTAATTCTTTCTCATATGATGAATAAGAACATTATTACTCTCACAAAAGAAATTGTTGACCCTATTGATGAAATGATATTTCAGGTAGTATACGCATCTGGGTAGTCTGAGTATCGTCGTGGCATACCGGCTAATCCCAGGAAGTGTTGTGGAAAGAATGTTAGGTTTACCCCTACGAACATAACGGTAAATTGGGCCTTTAGTCATTTTGGGTTTATAGTAAGACCTGTAAATAACGGGAATCACTGCACAAATCCTCCTATGATTGCAAATACTGCTCCCATTGATAGTACATAGTGGAAATGTGCTACTACGTAGTAAGTATCATGTAGTACAATATCAATTGATGAGTTGGCTAGAACTACACCGGTTAAACCTCCTATTGTGAATAGGAACACAAATCCTAGTGCTCATAGGCAGGCTGCTCTATATGTTATTCGAGTTCCATATAGTGTTGCAAGTCATCTGAAGATCTTAATACCTGTTGGCACAGCAATAATCATTGTCGCTGATGTAAAATATGCTCGGGTATCAACGTCTATTCCTACTGTAAATATGTGGTGTGCTCATACCACAAATCCTAGTAGTCCAATTGCTATTATAGCGAAGATCATCCCTAGATTTCCAAATGCTTCCTTTTTTCCTCTTTCGTGACAGATGATGTGTGAAATTATACCAAATCCTGGTAGAATAAGAATATAAACTTCAGGATGTCCAAAGAATCAAAATAAGTGTTGATATAGAATAGGGTCTCCCCCTCCTGCTGGATCAAAGAATGATGTGTTTAGGTTACGATCTGTTAGTAATATTGTGATTGCTCCTGCTAGGACTGGTAGGGAAAGTAGTAGTAGAAGGGCAGTAATAGCGATTGATCATACAAACAGTGGAATTCGTTCGGGCTTTATACTTTTTGGCTTTATATTGATAGTCGTTGTGATAAAGTTTACTGCTCCTAAGATAGATGAGACTCCTGCTAGATGGAGTGAGAAGATGGCTAGGTCTACCGATGCCCCAGCATGTGCAATTCCTCTTGCAAGAGGAGGATAAACAGTTCATCCTGTTCCTACTCCGCTTTCTACTGTACTACTAGTAAGAAGAAGAGTTAATGATGGTGGAAGAAGTCAAAATCTTATGTTGTTTATTCGGGGGAATGCTATATCAGGTGCTCCTAGTATTAGTGGAACTAATCAGTTACCGAATCCACCAATTATGATTGGCATAACCATGAAGAAAATTATGACGAAAGCATGTGCTGTAACAATAACGTTGTAGATTTGATCATCTCCAATCAAGGATCCTGGTTGTCCAAGTTCTGTTCGAATAAGTATTCTTAATGAGGTTCCAACCATTCCTGATCAGGCCCCGAATACAAAATATAATGTTCCAATGTCTTTGTGATTAGTTGAGAAAAATCATCGAGAGAAAATTAGTGGGATGGCTGAGAATAATAAGTAGGCGATAGGCTGTAAATCTATTTAGGGGCATTTACGTTGCTCTTCCACTATTAGTGTGGCCTTGTATTCATTTTGTGATTGTAGAATGCAATTCTACAGGGGTGAGTTAAAGACTTACCAAGGCCTAAAGGAAGCCCCTTATTTATAGCTTTGAAGGTTATTAGTTTAGTATTTAACTTAAGGCCTTGCCTCGTTTAGTTGATATTGGAGATGATCGAGCAGGCTGCTATCCCTGTTAGGGAAATAGTTGATAAGGCTAGAGCTCTTATATTTTTAGTGGATTTATTTTTATGGAACTTTAAGTTTCATTTGGGTTCTGTATTTAAGATTATGAAGCTTGAATAGGAAATTTTCAAGTAGTAGTATAAGGTAATTAAGGATGTTACTACCACAACTGTTGCTAGCGGGGCTATATTGTTTGTAATTATGGCTTGGATAACAATTCATTTTGGTAGGAAACCAAGGAATGGTGGAAGGCCTCCCAAGGATAAAAGTGATGTGAATATCATAAATTTTATTAGCGTGGTTTCTTTATTGGTCATTATGGTTTGGTTAATAAAAGACACCCCTGATAACTTAATGGCTGATACCACGGTTAATGCTAGTATTGAGTAGATTGTGAAGTATACTAATCATAAATTTTCTCTTGTAGTTAGTGCAATTAGTATTCATCCAGTATGGTTAATTGATGAATAGGTTAAAATTTTTCGTATTGAGGTTTGATTCAACCCTCCAATTGATCCAACAATTGTTGATAATAGGATAATTCTTAGTGTGAAGGCATTAATTTCAATCAGGTATGATATTAACATTAATGGGGCGGCTTTTTGTACTGTTATTAATAGTGCGCAATTTTCTCATCTTAATCCTTCTATTACCCCTGGGAACCATCAGTGGAGTGGTGCAGCTCCACTTTTTAGCAGTAAGGGTGTACAGATAATTATTGATGTATATAGATTTCTATCGAATGAGAACAGGTCTTCCGTTAATGTTTTTATTGTTACTAGAAATAATAGTGTTGCTGAGGCAAGTACTTGAATGATGAAATATTTTAATGAAGCTTCTGTGTTGTATATATTTTTGATGTTGGACATCAAGGGGATAAAAGATATTAGATTAATCTCTAAACCAATTCATGCTCCCAATCATGAATTGGAGGATACAGATACTAATACACCCCCTACTAAAGTAATTAGTAGGAGGATTTTTGTTGAGTTATTGGGCATTAGAGAAGAGAGTGTATACTCTATTTATGGGGTATGAACCCATTAGCTTTAACTTAGCTTACTTTTCTACGTTGATATTTTTTGGATTACATCTTGGTGTATGGTGCACGGTGGCTTTTGATGCTTGATGGTAATAGTTTGATTCTGTTAGATGTAATGAAGGTAGTTTTAACTACATATTTTATCCTATCACGATAGCCCTTTAATCAGGCTCATCATT